TTTTTTTTTATAAAGTTAAACTTTGTTAACTTCGTATAATTTAATTATATATTTTGTATATTAAGATAATACCTTAGTATTTAATTATTAATTAATTAAATTAATTAATATATATTATTATTCTTTTCAATAAAAATTTTATTTTATTATAAAATAAAATGTTATTTTTTTTTTTTTTATTATAATTTAATATAGAGATTAAAATATAATTATACAGGTTTCGTTTATGTATAATTTTATATATTTTTCTATTATTAATTGTTTTAACTCAAAATATCAACCATTCAACCCTAAAGTGAGGTGGTATATTCCTAAGATCATAATCTGGTGGTTTAGGTATTTACCTAAAAACTCTCTCACTTAGAGCAATTGTACCTGAACCTTCTAGACTTGGTGACTTGGTATATAGTCAGGTTCAGATTCTGAGTTGGATTCTAAATTAGGTATAGATTATGGTATAGATTATGACTTAGGTACTGATTCTTGTTCTGATTCAGACTCAGGTATAGATTTTGGTTTAGATTCATAATTAGTTTCTAAATCATAGTCAGGTACAGATTATTAGATTGATCCTTCTATAAACTCGTCTATCCATAGAGGCGTAGGAGTTAATATTATCCGTTTACCCCTATCACCGAATGAATCTAAAGGTGGAATTAGGAATTATAGAATCCCAATCCTCATACACAAGTTGATCAAAAAATTACCCAGGTTGAGCTGGAAATTTTCCTGAATCAGAACCTAAAGATCTATTAATAAATATTAGACTTTAAATCTAAAAACTAAATTTGTAATTATAATTAACATTTTCAGGTTTATGTTAAATCTAAAACTAAAAAGGCAAACCTAAAAAAAATGGAAGTATATTAGTTAAATGTAATAATTCATTAGGAACAAAGATAAATGAAAGTATAATTAAAGTTAACATAGAAATAGTTATAGATAAAGAATTAGTTAATGAAAATTTAGAATCAAAATAAATTTTATCAACTATTTTATCATTTTGTAAAATAAGAGCTGGTATTTTAATATCTTTAAATTTACTAAAGTATGTATAAGAATGTTGATCAAAAAACATTGTTTTTATAACAAATAAATAATAAACAGCACTAATAACACTAGTTAACACACCTATAAGAGTTAAAAATATAAATCCTTGATCTAAAGCAGAAGAAAATACCATAAGTTTAGCAAAGAATCCCATTAAAGGAGGAATACCAGCAAAAGAAAATAAAGTAATAGATAAACTTAAAGCTAACATACTATTAATATGAAAATAACCTTTAAGTTGACTTATTAATTGAATAGGTGAATTATTTTTATCTATTAAATTATTATGATTTATATTATTATCATTATAAGCATATAAACTATAACCTATAGCAACTAATATAATAAAAGCATTTAAATTAGATAAACTATATTGAATTAAATAAAATATAAATGATTGTATAGATTCAATACTATTAATTGTTAAAGCTAATAACATAAAACCTAAATGAGAAATAGTACTATAAGCATATAATCTTTTAATTCTAAATTGAGTTAAACCTAAAATAGTTCCTATAATTAATGATAATAAAGAACTAATTAATAAACTTATAGTTCAATAATAATTAGTAATATAAATACTATTAGTATAATGAACTATATGCAATAATAATGTTAATATAGATATTTTTGCTATAATAGCTACAAAAGTAGTTATTATAGTAGGTATACTATCATAAACATCAGGTGATCAAAAATGAAATGGAGCAGCTGATATTTTAAATAAGAATCCTACAGATATTAATAATAAACAATAAGGTATATATGTAATTATTTCTTGTTCATTTACTATATCCAATAAATTTATTATTACATAAATATTATCTAAATCTGTAATACCTAAATTTGCATATATTAAACCTATACCTAATAAAATAAAACAAGATGATAAACCACCTAGTAAAAAATAAGTTAAACTAGCTGAAGTTGATGATTCTGAATTTCTATAAATAGCACATAATAAATATAAACCATAACTTTGTAATTCTATAGATAAAAATATAGAAACTAAGTCACTACTTGATATTAATAATACACTTCCTGTTATTATAAAAAATAACATTAATGTAAATTCTAATATTGTATATTGTTCTCCTTTTTTTAATATAATATTAGATACAATTAAATTTTTTTTATATTGTATGGTTGTAAATAATAATTTGTGTAAACTAGCATATTTACTAGTTATTAATTTTCTAGGATAAAATCCTATCATATTTAATATTAAAATACTAATTATAAATATTAATATATGAAATACTTGTGTTATAGGTGATATGTTAAATAACCCCCCAAATAACCCAAATCCTTTATCTAAATATGTTATAAATAAATTATTATAACTTAAATAGATACAATAAAATAACACTATTATCCCTATTCTACTATATAGAATAGCAGTATCTCGTCTAAAAGATAAAGCATTAGATAATAATAAACTAAATATGGACAATAAAAGCATATTTTATTCAAAAATAAATTTAAATAAAAAATTATAAATTATATAATAATTAATATAATTTATATTTAATAAAAACCTTAACATCTTTTAAATCATCTTATAAATATATAAAATAATAAAAAAAAAGAAACCCTCCCACTTACCCAACCTATATGTCCGTTTATATAGATTTATTAGATTAAACACCTTCGAAAAGAGATATTATTTTTTTTTTACACTTACACCCATTATAACAAAAATTAATTTTTAATTAAAAGGAAATTGTTTATAGTTCAATTATTCATCTCCATCTAACCCAAAAATAGATGTAGGTTCTGTAGCCTCTAATTCTCTAGATGCATCCACTAATGAAAATTTTGAGCTTTCTGTAGACTCCCCCTCTTCCTCTTCTTCCTCCTCAATAGTTTCTAAATAGGAAGACGGCGAATACTTTTCTATTTCATTAAAAATTAATGAACATAAACTTGAAAATCTACTAGAAACACTAGTTGTTGAATTATTAACACTTTCATTTAAATCAGATAATTCTTTTTTTTTTTCTTCATCTGTTAAATGACTATTATTTATTTTTTCTTCTAATTCTTCACCGTGTTTTTTAAAATGTTCTAAACGCTTTGATGTATCATTATTAAGGGTTACCGTCAATTGGTCTAGCTTGTTATTAACTTCAAATTTAGAAGAACAAGATTTAAACTGATTTTTAACATCATCTATAAACTTTTCCTCATCCTTTACACAATTTTGGTTTTTTTTCTCATGGTCTTCCTTCCATGTTTTTATAATATCCCTAATGTTGTTCATATTAAAATGATTTTGTGAGATTTTTTATATTATATTAACTTAATGTTAATTATTTGTATCTAATTTATGATATTTTAGTTTATTAATTATTTTAATTTAATAAGCTTAAGCCCTTAAGATGAATCGAACATCTATCAAAATATTAACAGTATTCCGCTCTACCATTGAGCTATAAAGGCTAATTTATTCTTCTTATCTAAGACTTGAACTTAGATCAAAATATTAGAAGTATTTTGCTCTACCATTGAGCTAATAAGAATAAAATATAAAAATAAAATATATAATAAGATAAAAAATTTAATATTTTTAATTAATATTATATATTAAAGAAGAAACTGAATAATGTAATCCATCTAAAATTGGAGCAGGATATACACCAAATAATATGGTAAATATAACAAATATTAATAACATTATAAATTCTCTTTTAGTTACATCACCTATATTTTTAATAAAATACATAGAATAAGAACCACCAAAAACTATTCTATTATACATAAATATAGTATAAGCAGCCGAGAATACTATAGAAGAACTAGCTAAAACACCTAAAATAGGCATTCTTTCAAATACACCATATAATGACATAAATTCACCTATGAAATTTAAAGTTAAAGGAGTACCACTATTACCTAATGCTAATATAAAGAATAACACAGAAAAAATAGGCATAATTTGAGCCATTCCTCTATAATAAGTTATTAATCTAGTAGAAGATCTATCATATAAGATACCACCTGCACAAATAAATAAACCTGAAGATACAAAACCGTGAGCTAAACCTAAAGCAATTGAACCTTCAATACCTTGTATTGTATTACTAAATGCACCTATTAAATAAACAGCAGCATGAGATACAGATGAATAAGCTATAAGCTCTTTAATATCTATTGTTCTTAAAGTACTAAAACTAGCATATATTATTGTTATTACACCTATTACATATATTATATAAGTATAATTTAAAGAAGCTTTAGGTAATAAAGGTAAAATTAATCTAAATATACCATATAAACTTAATTTTAACACTATACCAGCTAAAATTATACTACCAGATAATGGTGATTCAACGTGAGCTTTTAATAATCAAGTATTTAAAAAAATTACTGGTGTTTTAACAGCAAATGCTATAAATATTCCATAAAATATAAATAATTGAGTTATATAATTAAAGTTTGCTTTTGATAATGCATCAAAATCAGATGTTCCCATTAAAGATGTTATAGCTATTATAGATAATAACATAAATAATGAACCTAATAAAGTATATAAAAATAAATAAAAACTAGCTCTTACTTTATTACTTGAACCAAATAATCCAATTAATAAAAATAATGGTGGTAATATACTTTCAAAAAAAATATAAAATAATAATATATCTAATACTAAAAATACTGCTAATAATAACGTTTCTAATAATAACATTATTACTAAAAATGATAATACATTTTTTGATTGTATCGAATTTCAATTAGATAATATTGCTATTGGCATTATTATTGTTGTTAATAATATAAAATATATTGATAAACCATCTACACCTAAATATATATCATAATAACTAATTTGATAATGTTCTTCTATATATTGATATTGTTTACTACTAAAATCAAATAATATAAACATTACTAATGATATTATTAAGTTTATTATTGTTGTAACTAAAGCAATAGATTTTATTTTTACATCATTTATTAATGATAAACCATAATTAGCTTCTATTGTAACTAATCCTATCCCAATTAAAGGAATTATTAATAATAATAAAGACATATATATTATATATATATATAATTTAAATAATTTATTTACTATAAATAAAATTATATATATTACATTAATGTAATATATTTTTTTTTTTTCGTACTTATTGTATGCCAATTAAGTTAAAAACCTAATATGAATAATTCATTAATTTAATATTTTCTATAGATTATAAATTAATATATATTCTTATTCTATATTAAATGCTATTTCTATTTTTTTAGGATTTTTATCCTATTATTTTTAAATATAATAATGAGATATAATTTATTATAATAATGAGATATTAGTAGGTATAATAGCTAAACCATAAACAATACAAGGAATTAATACAACATACGCAATTATTATAGGTAATAAAACAGTTCAACAAACTGACATTAATTGATCAAAACGTATTCTAGGGAAAGAAGCTCTAACTCAAATAAATACAAAAATTAAGAAAGCTGTTTTTAATGCTAAATTAATAGGAGAAGAAGAAATATGAACAAAAATATCAAATACAATAGAATTATTAACATCAAAAAATAAACTTAATATATTAACAAAAATATCTAAAGGTATAATACTTAAATAACCACCTAAAAATAAGATACTGTTTAAAATACAAATTAAAACAATACTAGCATATTCAGCTAAGAAAAAGAATACAAATATACTAGCAGAATGTTCTGTCATAAAACCACTAACAAGTTCTGATTCTGCTTCAGCTAAATCAAAAGGAGCTCTATTAGTTTCAGCAATAGAACCTATAAAGAATACTAAAAATAAAGGTAATAATGGAAATAATAAATTTACTACTCTTTGTGATTCTATTATAGTTATAATATTTAAACTTCCTGTTAATAATATGACTAATAAAATAACAGAGCTTAATATTAACTCATAACTTATTAACTGAGCTGTACTTCTTAATGAACCTAAAAATGCATATTTAGAATTAGCAGATCAACCTGCTAATAATATACCATATGTAGCTAAAGAACTTACAGCTAACATATATAATATTCCTAAATTATAATCTGATATATATAAACCTGAACCAAAAGGAATTACAAGGTAACCTAATAATGAGAAAATTAAAGTTATTATAGGACCTAGGAAAAATAATATTATATTAGATTGTGTAGGCGCAATATATTCCTTTAATAATAATTTTAAAGCATCAGCAAATGCTTGTAATAAACCATAATAACCTACAGCATTAGGACCTAATCTTCTTTGCATACTTGCCATAGTTTTTCTTTCTGCTACTGTAACAAAAGCAACTGATAATAAAGCAGGTACAATAACTAAAAGACCTTCTATAATTGAAATTAAATATAACATTTTATAAATATTTTTTAGAGATAAAAATACAAATATTTTTATAATATAGCTTTTTTTTTATAACTTGCTGTATTGTTAATTATAATATAAATAAATGTTGTATGTTTTAAATTAAAAGTTCATAAACTAAATATTATATGACCTACTATTATTTTATAAAAATATTATCTTTTTAATTAAAAAAATTAATAATTTAATAAGAAGCCCGGGGAAGTCGAATCCCTTTATTTCAATTTGCAATTGAAACGCAGAACCTCCTGCTCAAGCTCCATATACAATGGAGGGGTACCTAGAATTGAACTAGGATATACTATGCCACATACAGCTGTTCTACCTATTGAACTATACCCCCCTAATATATAAAAAAAGAATATTATCTCAAATAATATTTAACTTAAGAAGCCAAATTAACTAAGATTAAAGTAAAAATAAATTATATATATAACTAAAAATATTTACAGTAATATGTAGATAAAATAGATTAATATTTATATTTAAATAATTCTATAGAATATATATAAAAATAAACAAAAAATAGCATAAAATAGCTAAATAAAAAATGAGATAGCCGGGAGAGAAATTCGAATTCTCATTCTTAATTCATGAAATTATTGTTCTACCTATTGAACTATCCTGGCTAAAAAATATTATGTTGGGGCGATTCGAACACCCAATAATAAATACCAAAAATTTAGGACTTACCGATTAGTCAACAACATATACGGGCAACAAGACTTGAACTTGTAAAGTAAAAACTATTCCGACCTAAGCGAAACCTGGTTACCAAATTTCAGCATACCCATATAATAATGCTCGAGATAAGAGTTGAACTTACAACCTAATCAACTTCACTGATCCGCTCTACCAATTGAGCTTCTCAAGCTAATGTGGAGTTATCAGGACTCGATCCTGAAATAACGATATGCAAAATCGTCGTTTTACCAATTAAACTATAACCCCTATCCGAGAAACGATTCGAACGTTTACGACTTGCGTCACTTAAACTTAAGTTAAGACTGTCTACCAATTCCAGCACTCGGATTATTTAAGGCTAAAATGACTTGAACATTTACTCAAACCATCATGAGTGGATCGCTTTACCTATTAAGCTATAGCCTTTTAAGCAGACTTAGGATTTGCACCTAAATGATATGATCATGAGTCATATATGTTACTATTACATCAATCTGCTTTTTTTAAGAAATAGGTGATTCGAACACCTAACCTTTCGTGTGTAAAACGACTGCTCTACCAACTGAGCTAATTTCTTTATGTTATAATGATAGTTTGCTAAACTAATTTATTTACTTTTTTTTTTTCGTTTTCTGACCCTTTTCCTACTAAAAAAATGTTATCTATTAACCTACTGGACAAAAGGGGGGGGTTAACAATCATCTGTTAACTTATTTATTTATAGTTTACCAACCCAAGGGAGGCTCGAACTCCCGCACTAACAGTGAAAATGTTATGTCTTAACCAACTTGACCATTGGGTCTTATAATAGCCCAGTACAAGTATCGCACTTATTTCTACCGATTACAAAACGGCTGCATTACTTTTATGCTAACCAGGCTTATCTTTAACATAAATAACGTTACATTAAGTACTTTTTATTAATTAGTACTATAAAGAATTATATATGCGAAATATTTAGTATTTTTATGAATTAGTACTTTATGTCTAAAAATATCAATATTAGTTCAACTAAAGCCTATTAATTAATATATTCTATTAACTAAAATCGTAGTGTTCTACTACGTTAAAAAGTATCTTAAAGTAAGCTTTGCGCTTAAATGCATTCAGCACTTATCTTTAACTGACGTAGCCTTCCTGCCATGCCTATGTGAACAATTTACTTAAGTTTAAGTAAATGACATTACATAACATAAACAACAGGTAAACCATAGGTCAATATACCCAACTCCTTTCGTACGAAGGGGCTATCTTTATTTTACTTTAATTTCCTCTAGAAGATAGAAACCATACTGTCTCACGACGTATTAAACCCAGCTCATGTAGCTCTTTAATCGACGAACAGTCGAACCCTTCATGATTTTTGCATTCATGTGGATGAGCTAAGCCGACATCGAGGTGCCAAACCGCGCACTCAATTTGTACTCTCTTGCGCAAATTAGCCTGTTCAATTTTGTTATCATAAAAGTTTTCTTTTATTTCCACTTTTTTCAAAGTGGTTCAGACTATTTCATCATCTTTATTAATTACTATTATTATTAGGAACTAAACTATTAATTTTTTAAATTCCACTTACTCAACCTTTAACTCCAAAAGATCCAATACGTGATTTAGAATTAAGCTTTGTATATTGTAAATTAGGTTTTTCATTCCCTCTAATTAAAGTAGAAGGATAACCTTTAATTGATGAATACATATTTTGTAAACTACCTTTATATAATACTTTATGTTTAGATCTAGAAGCTGTATAACGTTTAGTTAATCTTCCTGATCCTTGAATTCTAACACCTGATACTCTTTTATATTTTATATTATTTAATATAACTTTTTTAAGATATTTTGCATTTGTTTTATTATATTCCATTAATTTATATAATAAATTATTTGTAATATCATTATTATAATTTATTGCTAATGTATTTTCTAATTTAAAATAAGATTTTAATCTTTGTGTTCATGTTATTTTTTTTATTATTGTTTTATTTATTTTTGCTTTACTTATTAAAGTTTTTAAATATCTTAATAATTTTCTTTGTTTTTTTAATTTTAATACCAATGCTTGTGAAAATATATCACTATTATAATAAAAATATTTTAAATTTATGATATTAAACTCTATATTTTTATTATATATTTTTGATATTAAATCTTTTAAACCTTGTAAATATGAATTTTCAAATTTAGCTTTATTTATATAAATTAATTGTTTATAATACATATAATAATTTAATTTTCTTAAAGATTTTTTTATAAAATTTTTATAATAAAGATTTTGTATTTTTGATACTTTTAAACAATAATTAGGTAATACTTTTGTTAAAATTTTTCCTTTTTTTTCTTGTTTATTAAATTTATTAATACTTATTTTTTTTATTAATTTTAATTTACTTAGAAATCAAGGTTTTTTAAATAATCTTGTATATCTTTTTTTTAATTTTAATAAATAATTTAGTTTTTGTTTATTATATACATATAATGTTATATTAATTTTTTCATTTGTATGTTTAAATTCTCCATCACTAATATAAATTTTATTTAAAGATAATTTTCTCAGTCTACGACGTAATCTTTTATTTCTTAATTTAGATTCTAGATCTAAATTATATGAATTAAAATAACCTTTAATTAATTTCATTACTAGTCTACTAGCTACAGGTATTAAACTTAAAGTTTTTTTATTGTAAACATAAATACTATTTTTTCAATCTCTAACTGCAGGTACAAAATCTTTATTATAATTAGTTACATTTTTATTATTTAATGTTTCTTTTTTATATGTATTTTTTATTTTTGTTTTTATTATATTTAACATGTAATATTTTTATATACATTTATATATTAATATAATTAATATATTTAATTATTTAATATAAAGCTTGGTTTTTTACCAAGTCTATTTCATTATTATAAAAATATAATAATATTTATACTAATTAGTTAACAATTAATAAAGATGTTGGGCATAATAAAAGGATTATTGTTAGCAATACTCACCTTTTAGTCGTTGAACGTCCTTATTTAGAATATAAGTAGTTTATACTACTATTTTTTTTGCTTAAATAAGTTTCGCTTCAAATACACTTAAATATATAAGTTATTTTTGAAATTTACCCAATATATTACCAATATATATTTTTTTATATTGGAGGACTCACAGTTATAAATCCCTAGCGTAACTTTTTCTATAATCCAAGACCTTTCCTTAATGCATCTTGTGATCATATGCCCCGCTTACGCGACTGATAGACTTGTAGGTCAAACAGTAAAGCAAGATTTAGCCATTAAACTTTTAAAGTATAATTAATCATCATATTAACAAAGATAATATACAAAATTAATATGACAAAAAACTTTTAAATATTAAAGTTTTAAATACATCTATTCACCATATAGTTAAAATCTTACTTAAAATAAAATAAATAATTAAACTTAATTCAACAATAACTGTATATTTATAAAAATAAATATAACAAATTAAAATATTTGTAATAAAATTACAAATTTACAATATGAACTTTGGATATACCCAGGTACTTTTTGTGGGATCTGTGCCCCGCATAAACTGCCTTCTAATCCTCAAAAGCGTATAATTGGAAACGAATAAAGGTGTTTCATTATTATCAATCAACTACCTTATACACTCGAAATCATCCTTAATTTAAACTTTTACAATTAGTAACAGTAAAGCTGCATAGGGTCTTCTCGTCTATCTAGAGGTAAACAGTATCTGCACTGCTATTCCAATTTCACTGAGACAATCATCGAGACAGCTGTTGTATCGTTAAGTCATTCATGCAGGACCGCATTTAACGGCCAAGGTATTTCGCTACCTTAGGACCCTCATAGGTAAGGCCGCCATTAATCGGGGTATCCATCAAAACCTTAGTTAAAAACCTAGGTAAATTAGTTATCCGGCCGACATTGGGCAGACATCACACTCAATACATTGATATTTTATCTTAGCAGAGTGCTGTGTTTTTATTAAACAGTCGTACAACATTATTTTATGTTTCCTCTTATTATTTAATTTTAAAAGCACTTTATTTATCAGAATAAATATCACACTTAATTTATAATAATGGCCCTCCTTATCCCGAAGTTACGGTAGTCAATTTGCCGAGTTCCTTAATGATTGTTCACTCAAACGCCTTTGTATTCTCTACTTGCTTACTTGTGATAGTATCTAGGTACGGTATATATAATTAGATTAATCTTAATATATATGTATATATTATATATAAAATATATATCACATATGCTTTATACATAGCTACAAATAATATTTTTCTACCCTTTTTTAAAAGAGATTACATAATATTCTACTTGAATACAAATATTTTTTTTTTAAATAAGTAAAACAAGAATTACATAACTAGAAATTCAAGAAATGAAATGATAATTAAATCGAGAGGGGTCAAATCTCCCCTTTCTATCAAAAATATATTATTATAAATAGTTTAGTAATTAATTTTTCCAGAACCTTTATTACTTATAAAAGGTTATTATTACATATAAAAGATTTATAGGTTTAAACTATAATAAACTAATATATATATATACATCATCAAAATTTCCATTTGATAAATATTTTTAGATACCGAAAATTAAATATAATACCATAAGCTTAAGGCGAGGATATTCCTTTTTCGTTACTCATGTCAGCATTCTCTCTTGGATTATATTAAGTAATAAATTTAATTTAAATATAATTTAATATATTACCTAGTTATTATCTCTTAGAAGAAATAATAAATAATATTTATCCAATGTTCCGCTACCCCACATATACAATATAAATATTAATATTAAAATATGTGTACAAGGTTTTGGTATATTATTTAGATCCGTTAAATTTTCGGTATTTATTCCTATAATTTAATCAGTGCTCTGTTACGAGGTCTTCAAAAAATGGCCGCTTCTAAGCCTATTTCCTGATTGTTTTAAAAAAAAACATCCTTAATTTCACTCAACAATAATTTTGGAACCTTAACTCTTGTTCTGGGCTGTTTCCCTTTTGACATACAACCTTATCGCACTATGTCCGATTATTCAATAATCATCTTTGCCATTCCGAGTGCAAAAACTCTCCAGTAAAGTCACTACAACCCCCCGATGTTGATAAAATCAATTGATATTATCCGAGATCACAGTTCTGTACCTGCTAAGATGTTAATTAAATTACCTACTCATATAGGTTTCGCGGAAAACCAGCTATACTAGTCAGTTTTGTCTTTCACTAACTTACCACAATTCTTCGGATATCTATACAACGATAACCCGTTCGGGCTTTTATAACCCTGACCATGGTAAGATCACTAGCCTTCGGGTCTAATTCAAGATACTATTCATTTTTTCATAATTGGTTTATCTAAGCTAGTAAGAAAATATCTTATAGCTTGCATCTTAAATTAACTATGCAAAAGGTACACTCTTATTTTTTATTTAAATTTTTTTTCGAGCTGCTTATAAAACTACTATTTCAAATTTTACCTCACGGTACTTTTCACTATCGCTTATATATCATATTTAGCCTTAGAGGAAGGTTCCCCTTTATTCAAACAGATTTTAATCCATTTTATTTTTAGAATTTTTTTATAGAATATTTTTTTAAGATACTTATATTTTTACTTCTTTAGCTTATTAATTGAATTTGGCTTTTTTTATTATTAAGTATAAACTTAATAATAATCTCGTTTGATTTCTTTTCCTAAAGTTACTAAGATATTTCAATTCACTTCGTTTATTATCCGATTTCTCTTAGACTTCTAGTTTTTTTACTAGGAAATAAGTTCTTTAATATATAGCTAATTATCCGTAATAGTTTCTTTTTATACTTGTCTTGATTTTTTTTTTTCAAGATTTATGATATCGTACATATCACCTATATTATAGGTTATATTAAAAAATTATATTTTAACTTCAGGTTATTATGATTCGAACATAACAATTTCTCAACCCAAATGAGACGCCTAACCACCTGGCTCTAACCTGTTTATATTAATATATATTTAAATTTATTTTAAATAATCAGAGAGTATATGATTCGAACATATGAAAGTCTTACCTTTAGCTAGTTTCAAGCTAGCCGCCTTAAACCACTCAGCCAACTCTCTTTTTTATTTCATTTTGATTCTTCAGTGACTCGAACACTGAACATATCCTTATCAAGAACACACTTTACCTGTTAAGTTAAAGAACCTTCATTTACCTTTAGGTCATTATAAGTTAACCCGTATCTATATAAACAAAAATATATATTATATTTTTATATTTATACTCACAAGAGCACTCAGACTTGAACTAAGAAGTGTAAGGTTGAAGCTTACAGTTTTGCCTTTTAAACTATACCCTTAATACGGAAAAGAGATGATTCGAACATCTAAGTGTTAAAACACAATATTTAGCAAATATCTTACCCTACCAATGGATACATTTCCTTTTTAACCCGGGTTAGGCCGGACTTGAACCGGCATAGGCTTTCTTGACAAAAAAGTGCTTTACCGATTAAACTACTAACCCCTTTACGGTTAGTCGAAATCGAATCGACATATCTTAGTTGGTGGCTAAGTAGTCTACCATTAACTTATAACCGTTAATTTTTATTTTAATTTATAATGGCTTAATATCCTCTAATCCACATTTTTCCTATTTCATCTCTTTTCGTGTATTATTTTATTAATTTTAATATATTTTATATTATATAAGAATATAATACTTAATATGACTAGTCGAAATCGAATCGACACTCTTCGTTTGGAAGACGAACGGTCTACCATTAACCCATAGTCATTATAATTAATTAATTAATTAACAAATAGTCATTTTTATTAAAAAATTAATTAAGGCTTACAGGATTCGAACCTATAATATAATGATTAAAAGTCACATGTTTTACCATTAAACTAAAGCCTCAGAATTTAATTATAAAAGTATTTAATAACCTCAATAATATACTGAGATATATAAAAATAATCAAACAATATCCACAAAATGTCAATATAAGATACCAGATTCATAACCAAGATGGTGATGATCTGTTAAATGATAAGCAGCTAAACGTCATAAACCTACAGCTAAGAATGCTGTTCCTATAATAACGTGTAAACCGTGGAAACCTGTACCAAAATAGAAACATGAACCATATACACTATCTGATATAGTGAATGAAGATACTGTATATTCTACACCTTGGAAAAATGTGAATATTATTGCTAATATTATAGTTACAACTGTACCATATAATGCTCCTTTTCTATTTCCTTGTATTAAAGAATGATGGGCATAAGTAATTGTTACACCAGATGATAATAAAATTATTGTATTTAATAATGGTAATTCAAAGGGATTTACACCTTGTATACCTAATGGTGGTCATTGTGTACCTAATTCAACACTAGGTGAAATAGCACTATGAAAATATGCTCAAAAGATAGCTACAAAGAAAAATACTTCTGATATTATAAATAAACCTACACCTAAGTTTAATCCTTTTTGTACAGCATTTGTATGATTACCTAAATATGTTCCTTCTGATATTACATCTCTAAATCATAAACCCATTACATATATTACATTTAATACAGCTACAAATATTAAATATTGGAAACCTTGGAAACCATGCATAAATAAAACTGTTACTGTTGTTAAAATAAATAATGATATACTAGTAAATAAAGGTCAGGGTGAAGGTGATACTAAATGAAAGGGGTGATTTTGAAAATTTCTTTTTGATTGATAGATCATTTTTTTTTTGTTTTTTTTTAGAATTTAATTAATCTGATTTTTTTTTTATTTTTTTTCTTAATTACTTCTGTTTTATTGTAATAACTATAGCACCAACCATACCTAATAGTAATATTATTGAACTTATGATTAATCATATTGAATAATTTGTATACATGATATTACCTATACCAGATATTTGTGTAAATTCTACTAATGCATTTTCTCATCCTTTACTACTTACATAATTTATTTCTTGATTTAAATCAATTAGACTTGTTTGTTTATTTATTTCAATATTATATATCTCAGATAATCTATTAGATAAAGATGAAATTATTGTTTTATCTGTTATATTTGAAGCTAATACTTGTCCTATTATATAATAAAATAATAATATAGTTAATATAGCTAAAGGTATATCATTATTAGTTTCACTTAATAATTCCGAAATTCTAATATTTATTAACATTAATATAAAAAGAAATAAAATTGAAACAGCTCCAACATATACTAAAATATATGATAATCCTATATAATTTATTCCAGCTAATATTAATATTCCAGCTATATTTACAAATAAACCTATTAAAAATAATACTGATACTACAGGATTTCTATTTATAATAGTATTTACTCCAAATATTATAGATATTAAATAGAAAATATCTAAAAATTCAACTTTAAACCCATTAGTTATATAATCATTTTGCAAATATAAAAATTCATTTTGCAAATATAAAAATTCATTAGTTATATATTCAAAAATATTATTCATAAAAATTATTAAATTAATCTTTCATAATATATATAATATTATATTAATATATATCTAGATAGCATATTAATTTTAATTAAAAATAGGAAGAAAAGGAATCGAACCTTCGATGGCTTATAGCCATTGAGTTTACAGCTCAACCCGCAGACCAACATACGGACCCTTCCTTAAAAGATATTAATCTAATTAAAGATTATATATAAAAAATTTTTTTGTTTTTTTTTTGTTTTTTAAAGTTTATCTCTCCCGTGCAATTTCCATTACACGAACCTTATTTCGACTTAACACCAATTAAAGTCATGCATTCGAAAATTTTACTAATATAATTACCCGTTTACTAGAGTCAACTAGATATAATTGTAAAACCATAATATTACAATATATTTCTATACGAAATATTTAATTTCAATTATATTAGCATCAACTAGGGCGTAATATTGATTATATAAGAAAATCAAACTTCTTGCACATACTTCTTTCAGCGCCTGACGAGTGGTTAGTACCTAACTGATGCAAAATTCACCGTGACGATGGTGATTCACGATTACTAGTAATTACTTTTTCATGTAGTCGAATTACAGACTACAATCCGTATTATATCCTATTTTGTGGGATTAGCTCCATTTTACAATATCGCATCCCTTTGTATAGGCATATGCGGCACGTCTATAGCCCACAGTATTTAGGCCATGATGACTTGTCTTAATCCCTTTGAGCAATCTAATTTCTTAGCGAACCATTTTATATATAAATAAACAATGAAGTAAGGGTAAGGGGTGGGTTTTGTTTATTTTTTATAAATAAAATGAGGGTTTTCGTTTATTTAAGGAATTAACCATATCTCACGACATAAACTAAAGACAGCCGTGCAGCGCTTGTAATCTATTCAAACTGTGGTAAGGTTTTTCGCGGATCATCGAATTAAACAACATACTTCACTACTGGTTTCAGAAACGGTCTAATGATTTCAGTTTATATGTTGCCATATTACTCTTGAGGTGGAATGCTTACATTTTCATTTATGAACTAAATATATATCTAGTCTATGGCATTCATCATTGTCTGCTTGGACTACAAGGGTATCTAATCCTTTTCGCTACCCTAGCCTTCGTCCCTCAACGTCAGTTTTTACACGGAAGGTTGCCTTCGCCGTTACCTGTCTCTCTGGTATCACAATATTCTATCACTACTCCAGAAATTCAACCTTCTTTCATAAAACTCTAGTAAAAAAGTACTCTTTTTGAGTTTAATTTACCGTCTAGGTACCCTTTAAACCTAATAAAGATGACTAACACTAGTCTTTTACGTATTACCGCGACTGCTGGCACGTATTTTGGTCAAGACTTATAAATAGAAATTTGTCATTATCATTATTCTATTTAGAATTTTATACGAGAGAATCGTTACTGTATTCTTTTAATACATTTTCATTCTTCCAAGTTACTGGTTCAGCCTTTCGGCTATTGACCAATATTCCTCACTGCTGTACTAATACGCATTGGGGTTTTTTCAGACCCAATGTGGTCGATCGACCTTTCAGTCACGACTACGGGTTTAGCTAGAAAAGTCATTACCTTTCCTACTACTTTCCGGGATAAAGATTAACATCTTAAAGCGGACCTTTTATAAGACCTTTTTTTATTATAAGAAGATTTACTCCTTACTTTAAGGTAGCCAAATTATCTTTTACTCACCTGTACACCACTATTAATTAGTTTAATAAACTAATTAATCGTTCAATTAGCATGTGTCAAGTACTTGGACAGCGTTCAATCAGAGCCATCATCAAACTCAACATTATATCGGTGGATATAAATAGGATATATCCTATGTATACCTATTATACCTAATACCTTTATTGTGTGATATTTACACATATTTATATATATATTTCCGATATCATTTATAGATATAATTAAGCCGGTTTCTGTAAATAAAAATATTTATATATATTTTTTAATTATAGTTCTAAATTAAAACTAAGTATAGGGGTCGTGTTCATAATTATATATACATTATTTTTACATAATCTTAATAATTTTTAGTTTCTGTTAAATTCCTTATATTTTTATAAAGCTTATTTAATAAACATATATACTTAAAAAGTATTGGACTTTCCTCTTTGAATTTTATTTTATATCTTTAATAACGGGAATATAAATATAAATTATATTTATATACGAGAGTCAAGACTAAGTTAATTAGTCAAGTTCCTTAATCATTGTTCACTCAAACATCTTTATATACTCTATTTACTTACCAGTAATAGTTTCTATGTACAGTATATATTATTATATTAATCTAATTTTACCGTTAAATCATCTAATTTTTTTAGACACTCTTTGATAGATTCATCTGAATTGGAGGTTTCAGAGTTATTGTTGAGGGCTTCTGGGTTATTGTATAGAACTTATGGGTTAATGTAGAGGAATTATGAGTTATAACCAGTTGATTGTCTTTCACTTAGAAAAACAGTATGATCAGTTGGTTGTTTTTCAGATGCTAAAGTAGTATTACCCATCGGTAATTTTTGTTTTTTAAAATCTAAGTTTATTTTTTCAAAAAATACCAAAATTAAAGTATTAAACTCAATATTTGAAATAATTGATTTTAATAAATTATATAATATTATATTTTATAAAATAAACATAAATATAAACATAAAGATTAAACTTAGCTTTATCTTGTTAGATTCTCATTCTCATTTTTTTTTTTCATTTTTTCTTAAACTAATTAATGTAAATCTAATCCATCTTTAATATAAGAACAAGTTAATACAACAAAAACTTGAGCTTGAATGAATGCGATAGCTAATTCTAATCCTGAAAATGCTATAATAAATGCTAAAGGTATTAAACCTAAAAAGAAGAATAATATTCCACTAGTCATTATATTATATGTAAATCCACTTAATATAGATAAAAGCATGTGACCAGATAATATGTTAGCTGCTAATCTTAAACCTAAAGACACATTTCTAGATAGATAAGAAATAAATTCTATTAAAACTAATAAAGGTAATAATCCTAAAGGACAACCTGAAGGTACAAATAATGAAAAGAATTTTAATCCATGTTTTTGTAATCCTAAGAATGTTGCACCTAAAACAATAGTAAAACTCATTGAAAATGTTAAAATAAAATGAGATGTTGATGCAAAACTATATGGCACCATACCTATTAAATTATTTACTAAAATAAAAATAAATAATGCATATATAAAAGGAAAATATAATTGTCCTTTTGTTGGATTAAGTTGGTTTATAACTATGCTATGAACTGTAGCATAGATTGTTTCTTGGCTAATAGATCAACTATTAGGTATTATTTTATTGTTATTAGTAGATAATAAACTATATGTTAAAATTAAAAATAAACCTATTGATAAATATAATCCTATATTTGTCAATGATAAGTGTATATTTCCTAATAAATTTCCACTTAATGAAAATAAATCTCTAATTTCAAATTGGTCTAATGGACTCAATACAAAATTCATATTCATAACTTTTTGTTTTTTTATAAATTTAAATTTAAAATACTATAAAATTTATTATAGTAAATATTTTCCTCATTTTTCCTAAAACGGATCTTCGAAAGTTTCATTTTTTGTCTCTTTTAGATGCAAATTTTACTTTTACTATTTTTAAGTAAAAAGGTTAAACTTTTTTTTTTGATCTAACAAAAAATGTTTCTTTAACAAGGTTTATTTTATCTATAATTTATTTATATAAATACGTGATATAAATATACGTACAAATCTTGGTAGTATGTATTTACTAAATGCATATATTAAAACAATTAATACTAAAAAAGCAAATACTACTTGATTAACGAAATAAAATGGAACTAATTGTGGCATATTTAAAAATTGAAATCTAAAATAATTAAATATCAACTATTTTTTTTTTGTTGTTGATTTTTTTTTTATGTTATAAAAGGTAAATAATTTAGCTTATTAATTATTTTAATTTAATAAGCTTAAGCCCTTAAGATGAATCGAACATCTATCAAAATATTAACAGTATTCCGCTCTACCATTGAGCTATAAAGGCTAATTTATTCTTCTTATCTAAGACTCGAACTTAGATCAAAATATTAGAAGTATTTTGCTCTACCATTGAGCTAATAAGAATAAAAAAGATAAAAATTTAATATTATTTACTTATCTTATTACTATTTAATAAAGTAAATAATGTAAAAAGAACTAAAATAAATAAATTATTATCATTATAAGAGAAATATAATAAAGAAATATAAAATATTAATCCAATTAAAATATATAAAGCATAAGTAGTAACAACACCTGTACTTAACTTACCTAAATTATTACTTAAAGCTAATAATCCTTTTTCTAAACCAAAAGGTCCTAATAATTCAACAGAACCTTTATCTAAACTAGTAGAAGTTTGTCCCCCTAATTTAAGAACACCTTCAACAATATATTTATTATAGAACAATTCTATATAAAATCTTTGATTAAAGAAACTAAAAATATTATAACCAAATCTAGAAAATTTAAAATTAATAAGAACATTAGGGTAAAATTCAGATAAAAGAACAGAAAGTACACTTAATGAAACAGTAAAAACAAAAGGTAATAATTTAAAGAAAGTAGGGACAGCAAATTCAGTATCTAACATAATTTCATGACTAGGATGAATAAATAAACTATTATCTATAAAGAATCCAGTACCTAAACCTATAAAAATATCTTTAGTTAAGTAACCAAAGAAGATAGAAAAAATAGCTAAAATAATAAGAGGAGAAGTTAAAAAAAAGTCACCTTCATGGGCATGTTTATAATTAACTAAAGGACCATTAGGATTAGTTAAGAATGTTAAATATAAAACTTTAGCAGAATACAAAGTTGTAAACATAGCACCAATAGTAGCAACAAAATAAACAATAGTACTAGATAAAAAATATTGTCCATAAGCGGATTCAAGAATAAAATCTTTAGAATAGAATCCTGTCATAAAAGGAACAGCTACTAAACTTAAAGAAGCTATTAACATAACTGAATAAGTTAAAGGTAAAAATTCTCTTAAACCACCATATTTTCTAAAATCTTGATTATCGGCTACAGCGTGTATAACTGAACCAGCACCTAAAAATAATAATGCTTTATAGAAAGCATGATTAACTAAATGGAATAAAGCTAAATTATAACTAGATAAACCTACAGCTATAACCATCATACCTAATTGACTCATAGTAGAATAAGCAATAACTTTTTTAATATCTTGTTGAAATAAACCAATTAAAGAACTAAATACAGTTGTAATAGCACCTAACCATAAACAAAGAACTAATACAGTAGAACTATATTCTATTAAAGGAGATGATCTCATTAATAAATAAACCCCAGCAGTAACCATAGTAGCTGCATGTATTAAAGCAGACACAGGTGTAGGTCCTTCCATAGCTTGAGGTAATCAAATATGTAAACCAACTTGTGAACTTTTAGCTACAGCACCTATTAATAAACATATACCTATTATAGTAATAATATTTTCATTATAATAAGGAGCTAATGCAAATACTGTACTATAATCTATATTACCAAATGATCATAATATAGCAAACATACCTACAGTTAATAAAGTATCACCTACTCTATTAGTTAATAATGCAGATAAAGAACTTTGATTAGCAGCTATTCTAGTAAATCAGAAATTAACTAATAAATATGAACAAACACCTACACCTTCTCAACCAACAAACATAATTAAATAATTACTTCCTGTTACTAGTAAAATCATCATAAAAGTAAATAAACTTAAATAACTAAAAAATCTTTGATTGTGTGGATCATGACTCATATAACTTATAGAATAAATATGTACTAAACTTGATACTATTAATACAGGTATTAACATTGAAACTGTTAATGAATCAAATCTAAAATTTCATAATACATATAATGATTCTACATCTATTCATCTTGCTATATTAATAGTTACAGGTATATTATTAAAACCTACTTCAAAAAAAGCTATTATAGCTAATATTGTTGTAGTTATTACTGATACACATGTTATTATATGTGCTCCTGTTACACCAACTTTTCTACCAAAAAAACCTGAAACTATTGAACCTAATAAAGGTAAAATTATTAATGTTAAATACATTATTTATATTGTATTGATATACTACCTCTTAATCTATAATATGCAACTAATATTCCTAAACCTATAGCTGACTCAGCACCTGCTATTGTTATAATATATATTGCAAATGTTTGTCCTAAAATATCATCAAAACTAAGTGAACTGATTAATATTAAAAATGTTACTGATAATAACATAATTTCTATAGAAATTAACATTAAAATTATATTTTTTCTATTTAAAACAAAACCTAATATTCCAATTAGAAATAAAAATATTGAAAAATTCATAAAAAATTTTTTTTTCATTTTTTGATTTATCTATACTATATGTATTAGACATGTATAAGATTTGAACTTATAGATATGTGGTCGTAATACATTGTTTTACCATTAAACTAACATGCCAAATATATACAATATTCATTATTTTTACATAATGACTAGGTAGACAATTAATACATTATAATTAAACCACCTAATTAACTTAATACCTTAATTGTGTGGTATTTTTGTAAATTTACTATAATTTATTATTATTTTTTTTTTTTTGTTAATTTCATATATTTGTTTAACAAAATAGTAATAATTTATTATAGTATTAATCCACTTTATGATGTAAAAAATATTTATATATAAATTAACCTTCCATTTGATCTCTTAATCATAATAAGAAATCTTTAATAGATACAGATTGGATAGCTATAGGCATAGAGCTATGTAATATTCCACATATTTCAGAACATTGTCCAAAGAAAGTACCAGGACGATTTACATAAACAGAAGCTTGATTTAATCTACCAGGGTAAGCATCAGCTTTTATACCTAAAGAAGGACAAGCATAAGAATGTATAACATCAGCAGCAGAAATAACAAATCTAGTATGAGTTAATTCAGGTATAATAACTCTATTATCAACTTCTAACATTCTAAATTGACCTTCTTCTAAATCACTTTCAGGTACTATATAAGAATCAAATTCAATAAATTCATTTTCTTCATTAGTAAAATCAGGATATTGGTAACTTCAATATCATTGATGTCCTTCAGCATAAACAACTAAAGAAGGATCCATAACTTCATCCATTAAATATAATAATTTAAAAGAAGGAAAAGCAATAAGTATTAAAATAAATGCTGGAGTTATTGTTCAAATTAATTCTATTAAAGTACCATGATTCATATATTTATGAGCAATAGGTGATTTTGTAGCTACAAAATTTCTTATAATTGTAATCATGATTCAAGTAACTGTAAATAAAATTATAGCTAAATAAAACATAATATTATTATGTAATTCCTCTATACCTTCCATTTGAGGTGAAGCACTATCTTGAAAAAAGATTCCTCAAGGTGTAGGTGCATCCATTATTATATGTCCTTTTAATATATCTAATAACATTTCTATATATTTTTTATATTTATTTTTTTATTTTTTATAACTTGTTTAATTAACCTAATTTAATATTAAGCTAATATAACTTTTTATAAAGTTATATTGTATTTTTAGTATTTTACACCTTTAGAATTAAGTTATTCATTAATAATTATATATTAATGAATATCCACTTCAAGATTTTAAATTTAAATTATAAACTTGTCTACTTTCGATTTTTAAAGCATTTTTTCCTAACTCAAAAGCAAAACCTAAAGTTAGTACTAGAAAAAATACTAACATAATTACTAAACCGTATATTCCATTTGTATATGCACTTACTACATAAGGATATACTAATAATATTTCTAAATCAAATAGTAGAAATAATAAGGCAAATATAAAAAAAGATATACTGAATTGTGTTCTATTCTGACCTAAAAAAGAATGAAAACCACATTCAAATGCACTATCTTTTTCTTGATAAGGATTATGGGGAGAAAATATTAAATTAACAGCTAGCAATATTATTGCTAATACTGGTATTAAAAATAAAAAAAAAGTTGTAGTTGTCATATTTAAATTTATTATTTATAGAATTATTTAATAAGTTCAAAATATATATTAAACATATAATATAGCAAAAATTTCATATATTTAATATATAATAAACTATGAAGCTTGATGGAAGTCGAATCCCTTTATTTCAATTTGCAATTGAAACGCAGAACCTTCTGCTCAAGCTCCATATGTATATTTAAATAATTGTATATACATATGTTTTTATAAACCAACATCTAGTTGCTTAACCTTTTATTAAAATTCAATTAAAGCAATAAAAAAAATTACTACCTCTAAAAAGATAATAAATTATTATTTTAAAGCTAGTTTTCTTTATGTTTGAAACATAGCACTTAGCTGTGCAATTATTAATTACGTAATTAACGTAAACCTTATAATTTTAATTAAATTATAAAAAAAAAAACAAAAAAAAACCAGATTAATTAAATTCTAAAAAAACAAAAACGATTAAGCAACATATAATAGTAAAAAAGCCATCATTAAAGCAAATAAACCTGTTGCTTCAGCAAAAGCAAAACCTAAAATAGCATATGAGAACAATTGTCCTCTCAATGCCGGATTTCTAGATACACCTATAATCAATGCACCAAAAACTACACCAATTCCTACACCTGCACCTATTAACCCCATAGTAGCTAAACCTGTACCTATTATTCTAGCTGATTGAATCATTATATAAATATATAATGAATATAAATACAATAAACCTTAGCCCTTATCTATAACCGTAATATCTTTAATATAACAAGAAAATGACTTAATTATACTTATAAGGTACAGCTATTCTACCAATAAAATTATATCCGCATTTTTAATTAAAAAAATAATAATAATTATTTATATGTTCTTTTTATGTAAGGATAAATTTAGGAAAATAATATATTTTAATAAAAAAACAAATATGTTTAGTTATATACTATTAAAGTAGGGTATATTATACACAGTTTATAATATAAATGGTTTTTTTTTTTTGAAAATTTTATCTACTTATTTTTCAAATAGATTAAAATTAAATAAAGCCAAATTAAGTATTTAACTAACATTTAATTAACTTGAACTTGTTCTACATACATAATAGTAAAAGTAGCATTCATATAAGTTCATACTTCATCATAAATACCTTGAGGCATACGATTAATTTCAAGATTTTCACGTATTAACTCAACTACCTCAGGATCTATAGCTTCTAAAAAGACAGGTGTTTCTATAGCTTTTTCCAATCTTTTTAATGCAGCTCAACCACTATCAACAGCATTACCTAAATTTACCAGAGAATCATACAATTTTTTCATATCTTCATCCCCCATCATAGTAATTCAGTTTCTACGTAGAAACTTAGGAGGTATACCAGGGTAAGTTGGTTGAATTAAAGCCACATAATCATCTGTTTCAAGTTTCAGAAGAATATCATCAGGTATAGCATACTCATTTTTATTAGGTTTAATCTCCTGTCTAAATCTATCCCCTCCCCATTTAGTCCTAACAAGTATATTAGATCAGTTACGTTCAGATCACTGGACCAAATTAGAATGAGTATATACCCAATCAACATATGCCCGATGTGCTTTTCAATAACTATTATGTAAGTCAGCTAAAACAGTTTTAGCTAAATCAGTTTTTTCATAAACTGCACCTTCAATTTTTTCAACAGGACGGTTTAATTCAGTAACTGGTTGTAAATTATGATAACGCCCTCACGATTTCTTTCATTCTACAGGTAAATCTTCATTTAAACGATCACAAGTTTTCTTTATATCATCCGCTCAAGTCTTAATAACCCGATGGTCTCTATAAGGAAACTTGTATTTATCTACACCACTATCGTCACTATCGAAACTCTCGTCACTACTTATACTAGGTGCACGTATACGTAGAGGAACTTGTTCAGTTGGACTTGTAAAACTATCGGGTTGAGTTATATCTACAGTAGGGATAGTAGAACTATCAGGTTGAGTTATATCAACAGTAGGGTTATTAGAATGATTAGGTTCATAAGGTATAAGGGCAGTACTACTACTACCAACAGCTCTTAGCAAAACTTTTTTAGATAGTTTGGGTAAAATTATAAGTAATAACATATGAAATAAAACTTTAAATTTTTTAAAAAAAGAAAAACTACCTACATTATGTTTTTTTAATATTTTTATACAACTAATATAGGCTAAAGTTCTAATATGTATAAATTTACTATTAGATATTTTTATTAGTAAAAGCATAATTAAGACTACTCTATTAAGATATCAGAAATCTATTTCATCATATAGATATTTTAAATATTTGTTAAAGTTATACTGTATAGGTAAACTAACAAAAGCATGAGGTTTAGGTAGACTAGTTAAACATCATTCTAATGAACTATTATTTCTAGTGAATAATACTAGGTATATATCACTAAATAATTGAGGTGTTAATGTAATAAGTTTTCCTTGTATTAATTGTTTAGAAATAAAAGTTAAATAGTATAAAATAGATACAACACTAAGAATATAACCTATACTATTTAATATATTTAAACCATATAAAGCGTCATGGTCAGAATAACCACACATTCTTCCCCACATTTCTTGTAGCAAATAAATTATATTTAAAAATTATTGTTTATTTAGAATAAAATATATTTATTCTTATGTTCCGTATAATTATTAGTTTAGTTATTATTTAGATTTACAAGCTATAAGCTAATAGCTTATATCTATAAATTTATTTAAAATAAAAAGTTTTTTATAACAATATAACTGCAATTCAAATAACAGTTAACTTAGTTATATAATTATTTATAATAAAGGTGATTATAGTAAGACTAATGTAAAACGATTGAAAAAGTAAAAGATTAAGATTGTAAAGGTAAACTAGCAAAAGCATGAGGTTTAGGCGGACTAGTTAAACATCATTCTAATGAACTATTATTTCTAGTGAATAATACTTGGAATGTATCGCTAAATAATTGAGGAGTTAATCAAGGATATCTTGAAACTGCTTTACCCTCTGTTAATTGTTTATATATAATTGTTAAGAAATATCAAGTTGCTACAACACTAACAATTGAACCTATACTACTTAATAAATTTCAACCGTAAAATGCATCAGGGTAATCACTGATACGTCTAGGCATACCTTGTAGCTATTTATGTAAACTACTAGGTATGTCTAAGATAATCAATATATCTTCAACATTTTTAATATATTAAAACCACAGATATAACGATGCTTAACTAAAGCAGTACTAACAAGTACTAATCTTTTTTCTTTTTTTTTCCATTAAAAAAAAATACCGCATTACAACACTAAGATGAAATATATAAATTATTTGTTAAAAAAATGTTTATTATTAATATCTAAAAAGAGATAACTCTAGTTAACTATAAATACGGCAGACATACGACATACATACTCACATATGTGTTTGGACTATATATTCAACTCATAAGTTGTTATTGTTGCAACACGTATAGTCTCTGAGGGTCCTATTTAAGGTTTCCTGCTGATTAACATTGTAAAGGAGATTCTAAAAAAAATGATTAAAGCTATGAAGTTTTCAGCATATAGTGATGTGTAAATATCGTTTTACAACGGTAAAAGGCCTACATTTGACCTAAAAAATGTTGAGGGAAGAATGTTAGATTAACACCTACAAATAAGATTCAGAAATGCACTTTAGCTGCAAATTGATCATAAGATAAACCTAATAATTTAGGTATTCAGAAATATCAACCACTAAATAAAGCGAAAACAGCCCCCATAGATAATACGTAATGGAAATGAGCTACTACGTAATAAGTATCGTGGAAAGCTACATCAAGAGAAGCATTAGCTAAAACAACACCACTTAAACCACCAATTGTGAATAAAACAACAAAACCTAATGCGAATAACATAGGAGCAGTTAAGTGTAATGAACCACCATAACATGTAGCTAATCAACTAAATATTTTAATACCGGTAGGAACAGCTATTATAAGTGTAGCTGCTGTGAAATAAGCTCTAGTATCAACATCTAAACCAACAGTGTACATATGATGACTTCAAACTAAGAAACCTAAAACACCAATAGACATCATAGCATAAACCATACCTAAATAACCAAATACATTTTTACCTGATCCAGCTGCAATAACTGTACTAATAATACCAAAACCTGGTATTATTAATATATAAACTTCAGGATGACCGAAGAATCAGAAAAGATGCTGGAATAAAATAGGATCACCACCACCTGCTACTTCAAAGAAAGAAGTATTAAAGTTTCTATCAGTTAAAACCATAGTTATACCTCCTGCTAATACAGGTAAAGATAATAATAATAACACAGCTGTTATGATTACAGCTCAACCAAATAAAGCTAATTTATGTAAACGTATACCTGGACTTCTCATATTTAAAATAGTTGTTATGAAATTCATAGCACCTAACATACTACTTATTCCACTTAAGTGTAAACCAAATATTGCTAAATCAACACTTGGTCCACTATGTGATTGAATTCCAGATAAGGGTGGATAAAGTGTTCAACCAGTCCCGGCACCATTTTCTATTGTAGCTGAAAATACAAATAATAGTAAACTAGGTACTAATAATCAAAAACTTATATTATTTAATCTCGGAAACGCCATATCAGGACCTCCTACTAGTAAGGGTAATAAGAAATTACCAAAACCTCCTATTAATGCAGGCATTACCATAAAGAATATCATCATTATAGCGTGGGCTGTAATTATACTATTATATAATTGATTATCTGCTATATATTGAACACCTGGCCCTGATAATTCTAATCTAATTAATACAGAAAACGCAGTACCTAATAAACCTGAAAACAATGCAAACATCAAATATAATGTACCTATATCTTTAGCATTAGATGATAAATATCATCTTTCTTGTCATTCAGTTGGTTCTTTTAAATTTAATATAGTTTTTGATCTTTTATTATCTAACTCCTCTATTGCTTCATAAGTAGTAGTTGAGTAATTTCTTACTCTTTCTTGATTACTTATATCCTTCAGACTATTAAATTGAGTCTGATTCTGAAACTCATTTGTATTACTAGTACTATAAGTAATAGTGTAAGTGTTTGTGAGATTTCTCCTAATGTCTGTCATTAAAAAAAAATTTATTATTTTTTTTTTATTATTTTTACTTTTGTAAAATTTTTATATCTATCTTATGATTTAATACCAACTCGATCTACCATTAATTGTCTACCTCTTTGAAAAGATAAATATATGTACCCTGAAAAACTATCTCCACTATTTATCTTTTCATTTAGCTGAAAAGACTAAGACTCTTGTAAAATCACAACTATCAAATACCCCTAAACTAATTGGCATTATTCAAATTTAATTAAATAATAAAAAAAATAATTAAATCAAAAATAAAGGTTAGGGTGAAAAGTATAAGAATAATTATGAAAACATATGCCCGTCCTTCTTTAATAGAAAGTAATAGAAAAGGTACAATTAAAAAATCTTTAAATTATAATAGTCAATTATAACTCTTATGGTAATACTCAAATTAATAAGGATACATGTCCTAAACCAGATCAGATCTATTATTTCATAATAACGAACTCATTTAAAACGTAAAAAATACGTTAAAAATATATAATGGCTTAATATCATCTAACCCACATTTTACGTGTTTCATCTCTTTTCGAGATTTTTCGCCTTTTTTTCGTGTATTCTTTTACTAATTTTAATATATTGTATATTATAAAATATAATACTTAATTTGACTAGCCGAAATCAAATCGACACTCTTCGTTTGAAAGACGAACGGTCTACATTAACCTATAGTCATTATAATTAATTAATTAATTAACAAATAGTCATTTTTATTAAAAAATTAATTAAGGCTTACAGGATTCGAACCTATAATATAATGATTAAAAGTCACATGTTTTATATTTAAAACTAAAGCCTAACGAATTTAAGTGTGTTTTTCACTTTTTTAATAAATTACCTACAAAATATAAAACTAATTAAATATATAATAAATTTTTTATTTAGCTCTAGATATAATAAGTCTAGAACCTATATATTTATCTTTTTCATTCTGTATATCATAAAATTGTTTACATAGTTGATCACTAAATAATAACGATCTAATTTTAAAACCACGATGATTTAAAGATTTTACCTTCTCAATTTCTATTAATAATTTATTATATCTTTTAAAATAATCATTTAATATAGATTCCCTATTGGTTAGTCCCTTTAAATTTTTAAACACAACCTCTCGATTTTGAAATTTTTCTAATTTCATACCTTCTTGATTTAATTCTTGAATCTTAATATTAAGATCCAAAAAAAAATTAGAAGCTTCTACCATTGAAATATTTCCCTCCAAAAAATGTTTTTTAACATCATTAGAAGATTCAGGATTAACATTTGCAATAGTCGGTACTATAATAGGATTTGATTTTATTTTACTTATCAAACACCTAAATTGACAAATTAAGGAGGTTCATTTTACAAATAGTAGGTTTAATCGGGGAATAAATCAGGTTGATAAGAATTCCACCAAATAACGTATAATAAACAGACTAGATAGAATAAAAGTAGGCAAATAATTTAAATAAGATAATAACCAGTATAAATCTAATGTAGATAAAATACTATTTAAACCATTCTTAATAATAAACTTTAGTTCATATCTTGTATAATAACTACAAGGATCCGTTAATTTATCAAGCATCTTATATTTATATAGCTCGAACTTTAATAAAATATATGATTTAAATTTTATTAGATGTTTTTTCATTTTTTTTTTTTTTTTTTTTTATAAACTTAAATTCTTAAGTAATTTTTTTTTTTTCTTAGTTACTTCTTTTTTATAGTAAAAACTATAGCACCAACCATACCTAATAGTAATATTATTGAACTTATGATTAAGCATATTGAATATATTGTATATTAAGATAATACCTATCTCTATATAGAGACTAATTACACTAAACCATTTTCAATTAAACTAATAACAGATACTATCACAAAGTAATATGCAAAAAAAAATAAGCCCGGGGAAATCGAATCCCATTATTACAATTTACAATAAAAACGCAGCAGATCCTTCTGCTCAAGCAAATTTTAAATTGAAATTTAGTGTTATAAAAGTTATTTATACAGGTAAAACCCTATAAAAATTTTAAAATATCTTAATAAACTATCTTTCCTAATTCATTCTAAAAATTAACTCATTTAATCTCGACTTAAACTGATTGAAAGATTGTAACTCAGATTCATTAATCTGACTACCATGATTTAAAAGGCGATAATAAACATTATTAGAAATAAGAAAGTGTCTAAACATTTGATTCATTAAACGGTTATATTCCGGATCCGCATCGTTCACTGAAAAAGGACGATCAAGATAATAATTACTTCTTATCGCGAAGCTAGTTCTATCATACGTTAATCAAGTAAATAACGTCGCACAATCTTCTGGCGCTAGTTGATTAACAAATTCTGTTATTTGAGTGTTAGTTCTTAAATCTGATATCCTTGTAGGAGAAGTAGATGTAGATGTAGAAGTAGATCTAGAAGTATCAGCTCCAGTTTCAGCAGGAGCTCCCGCTCCTGCTCCAGCTCCTGTTCCTGCTCCAGCTCCTGTTCCTGCTCCATTAGGATCTGAATTCATTAATAAATGAATATACGATCCATCTTTATTCACAATTCCACCGGTATTACCTACACCTCCCGCAGTAATCTTGTAATTAGCATAGTCAACTAATACTTTTATTATATCCTTTAAACCTCAAAGAATGGTTATTCAACCATCTCAATCAATTTGTAATAACAAGGAAAAATCTATTGAACCTAAATAGTTATTAATTTCAGATAAAACGGTAAATTTTAAATCTATTGAACCTAAATAGTTATTAATTTCAGATAAAACGGTAAATTTTAAATCTATTAGACCTAAATCCTTAGAAATTTGGAATAAAGAAGTTCTAACATCATCTCATAAAGAGATACAAATGTCATTTGATAAAAGTAACGATGTAAGTTTAAATATTATCTTTTTAATTAATTTAGATATTATATTTACAATAACTAACGCTAAAATAAATTTTAACAATTTTAAATATCATGGATCAGAAGGATCTCTTATAATAAACAAACTAATTTGATTAAAAAATTTACTTATAGAAGTTTGAAATTTATTATAAAATTTGCCACCGACTAGTATTAGCTACATTTAATTCAACTAAACTGTTTTCAATTAAACTAATAACAGGAACTATTACAAAGAAATATGCAAAATAAATAACAGTAGAAACTTGTCCAAATTCAATAAAAGGAGTTTCAACGTGTTTTGCACCTAATTGCATTAATATTAAGAAATTAGCAACAAAAATATAAAAAGCTACTTTACTTAAAGGTCTGAATTGAACTCCTCTAAATTTAGATAGATCAGTTATAGGCATAACCATTAAAGCTAAAATAGCAGCAAACATAGCGATAACACCTAATAATTTATTAGGTATAGATCTTAAAATAGCATAGAAAGGTAATAGATATCACTCAGGAACTATAGCAGGTGGAGTTTGCATAGGATTAGCCATAACATAATTTTCACTATCACCTAAAGCATTAGGCATAAAGAAAACAAAAATAGATAAAACAATAAAGAATATAAATATAGTAATTAAATCTTTAAATATAAAATAAGGTGCAAAAGGTAATCTATCGTAATTACCAGATAAACCTAAAGGATTACCTGATCCAACAGTATCATGCATAGCTATTAAATGCATTAAAGCTAAAGCAGCTAATACAAAAGGTAATAAAAAATGTAATGCAAAGAATCTATTTAATGTAGCATTATTAACGGAAAAACCTCCTCAAATGAACTCAACAATATCTTGACCTATTCAAGGTATGGCACTCATAAGATTTGTAATAACTGTAGCACCTCATAAACTCATTTGACCATATGGTAAAACATAACCTAAGAAAGCAGTAGCCATCATAACTATAAGTATTATTGTACCTATTGCTCAAGTTAAAGTTCTAGGTGCTTTGTATGATCCATAATATAAACCTCTTCCTATGTGTAAATACACTAAAAAGAAAAAAGCTGAAGCAGTATTAGAGTGTAAATAACGTACTAATCATCCATTATTTACATCTCTCATTATATGCTCTACTGAATTAAATGCTTCTGATACACTAGGTGTATAATGCATAGCTAATGTAACACCTGTTATTATTTGTATACCTAAACATAATGCTAATAATGATCCAAAATTTCATAAATAACTTAAATTAGCTGGTTGAGGTGAATCTATTATATAGGAATTTACTATTTTTAGTAAGGGATGACTTTTTAAAATTCTCAT